TCTTCTGTTAAGCCCCGATCCATGAACCCACAAAATCCTTCAAATTGTATCTGATTCAACCCAGGTATTGTAGACATTTCCCCATTTTCATCCCCGAGCATTTTGAATTTCCCATTTCTCAAAAAAATCCCATTCTTTTCTCATTCTTCATCGAATCCTACGAATCGATCTAATAATGATGGAATTGAATTTCTATTCTGTTTACTGAATCACATGAAATTTTATCTAACTCCATATACCATATAATATATGTGGAATGTATGAAATATGAAATGCGTATGAACGGAAGAAGAAAAATTATACTCAAATTTGAATTTATAACAAACAGATACAGAAAAGAATTGATAAATGCCATTTAGCCGCATGGAGTTTTGTTTTTGTATAGAATAAAAAAAAAAATAATTCAATTTCTACCATTATTATGATATTACATATTCCAATCCGATTGAATACCAGAAAACTGAAAGGAATTCCTGATTTGATCTGTTCGTTGAGATAAAGACAAAATAATCATAAAATATATATATAGGGAGAGAGTTGATTTTTCTAGCGCTTAATTTTTTCATGGACTCCATTGTTCAAAAAACGATTCGCAGAGAAGATAGATGTTTTTACCCCCTTTTTAGTTTTTTATTTTTTAGTAGAATATTTAGAATATGATTGAAGTGCGTACGAAAAGGGGGCTTATATTTATTAAACATGTGCAGATATAGCATTTCTATTTATATATGTCTTTCTTTTATTCCATTATAACGCTCTAATGGAGACAAGACATGGTGTGCTCTATGAAAAATTCTATTTTTTCTTTTATTTTAATCTATTCAATGAAAAATTGAAACACGAGAATTTCTTGCTGATTCCCTATGGACATCATATCTAGATAGATAAAATACCTCATTAGATAACTGTGTAACAACTTATGCTCTGGGGTTTACATAGACTCATAATTGCTGTTATATTATTATAATATACTTGAAATTCAGAAAGTTTTTTTTTTTTTTATTGAAAAAAAAATCAATACTGATTAGTTATGTATCCAGTTTTATTTTCTTATACCATTAGAAAAAGACAAGTGAAGAAGAATCGTCCATAAATTTGCAGTCAATAGTTAATGGTTCGAATTTATTTGTCCTGAATTTTGACTTTTGTAACTGAGAATCCACATTTTCTTTTTCAATAGAAAAGAAAGGGAAAGTTTTTAGATATTGTGTGTCTTGAGATACTATAACCAATTGAAGGTATGGATCCGATCTAAAAATGAAAAAGAAAAGGGAGATACTCTCCTTTTTTTGTTTGTAGCCTTTTGGCGACATGGCCGAGCGGTAAGGCGGGGGACTGCAAATCCCTTATTCCCCAGTTCAAATCCGGGTGTCGCCTGATCAACAAAAAACTCGAAATCCTAACGTCTCCTAACGTCTAGGATTCAAGGAAAAACTAAAGGAGTGGAAGGGAATCAGTAAATCTTGATATGGGAGCCCCCCTTACTAATGGAGTGGCTACTAGAGGAGTCTTGAATTAGATTGGATAACGGGAGTGTCTAATTAACTAATGAATGGTTGTAGAAGGGTTGGAAGATACTTTGTATACAGACGGATGAAAGTCTCTGAGTGTTCAGACATCCAATTAATATTAGATTGGATAGATAATTGGCTTTTACTTAATGAGGGACACCAAAAGAAAGAATAAGTCTTATTATTGATACATGTGAGTAACATTCTTTTGATACTTCCAAAAGCGTTACTGCGCATTTTGCTTGTGCTTAATGGTTCTCGATTTTACTCGAAATCATATAAGAGCTTGTTATAAGCGGATTTATCGAAGTGATTCATCAACGGTGGCGTGTCACAATTCCCTTTTCTTTTTGACTCTGCGCCAGTAATTCCACTATTATTAGTGAACAATAATGGAAAAATTTAATTCCTTCATATTTGTTTCATATTCATAGAGATAGGGGACATAATACACATGGATATAGTAAGTCTTGCTTGGGCTGCTTTAATGGTAGTCTTTACATTTTCCCTTTCACTCGTAGTATGGGGAAGAAGTGGGCTCTAGGGGTACTCCTAATTGGGGTTGAGGAATCAAGCCGTATCAATTGTTTTCTAGATCGTTTTGCAAAGCCTTTTTTTATTTTAACTATTTTATTAGTCTTCATTTCGAAATTCTTGGATTCTAGTGGAGTAATGTATTCTATGAATAACACCTTTTCAATCAAAATCAAACAAACATTTCCATAATCCCCATGTTCGTATTTCGAAAGTAAAAGGGATCCGGATGATAGGCAATTAAAAAAAAAGAATTCTTCCTAAATTTTCTATTTTGATGAACCAGCTCTTACCAGAGTTATAAACGGACAATGAGGGACAAGGAACCCCCTTTGTTTTCTGTATTTGCTTGTTTTTATTTCCCTCCCTCTTTACTGTTCAAAGAAAAAAAAAGTCTTTTTTTTATTTAATTTAATAAGATCTTGCCTTAGTGTAGTCACATATTAGACACTTACCCCCTGTTTTATTTGAATTTCATTTATGAAATGCTTTATTGACTCATTTCATATCATGGATCAAAGAAGTTAAATTCAAAATCGGCAGGGTATACCCTTTTTTCGAAACGAAATACGAAGAAAAGTTACCATAGAACTCTTTGGATCATCTGTCAGTTGCTCAACGAATTACTTCTTTGGAATGTTCAAAAAAAGATTACTTGGTTTTCTTTTTTTTTTTTATTAATTTAATTAATATATGCCTATTCCATTTTTCCTTCATTTCTGATTATTTTAATAGGAATCTCGGTATCCACCAAAAAAATCAAATCCATGAAATGAAAGAATTATAAAATCGTAAGACTTGCCTTTCAATTATTTCAGATTAATTGAAATCAACACAAATAAAATAGATCAAGCGAAGAAATAAAATTGAGATACTATGTACAGTACATATATTTAATTGATATCGACATGTATGAAGATCCATATTGTGGATTCATCTATATTAAGCTTGTATCTTTCTACATTACAATAATAGATATAGATAGTATGGTAGAAAGATTCATATTTTTTTTCTACCATACTATCGAGTTTTATAGGATACTGCTGATTCTAGTCCATTCATTTTATTTAAGACGTGAGATTTGAATCCTTTTTTTCTTAACTCCTTGATCTTGATAAAAAGTCAAGTTTCATTCAAATTAATCACTTTGACTGACAGTTTTTACGTATATTATAAGTAAAAAAGCGGTAGGAACTAGAATGAACAGCGCTGTAGCAATAAATGCGAGAATATTTACTTCCATAATTTCATTGTTTTTTTTACTTCGCAATAACTCGGGATTTAATCCCATAGAGATGATAAATTTGTCGCTTGTAAATTCAATGCAATGACTTACATTTCAATGACATCGAATCGGATCAATATCATGAATAACAATATCTAGGCTATCAAATCGATTCACCGTCGAGAATTGAATAGTATAACATAGGAAGATCTTTTATCCACACCGAATACAAAAAGTGATGCCTGGTCCAATCAAAAGAATTCCTTTATTTATATATATTCTTTTCCACCCTTTCTTTTCGATAATCTACCGCCTTCCTTGTACAATCATCTGATGATGTATCATCTGACTGCTTTTCCACTTTCACCGTTTACAAATAGTTTCCAAATAAACCCCAACAAAAAAGAGAAAGGAAAAAATAAATAAAAAAAAAGATAAAGATATCGTTGGGAATGAAATTCTGTCATTTGTATCCCCTTTGACAGAAAACGGAGGGATCTATTGATGTATTTTATCCGTCGGGACTGACGGGGCTCGAACCCGCAGCTTCCGCCTTGACAGGGCGGTGCTCTGACCAATTGAACTACAATCCCAGGGAAATAAAGAAAAGTGTACAACATAGATAGTCTTATGATTTCATTCAAGCCATTTTCTATTTCGATTTTAGATTCGAAGCCGGGTTGTAACAAACAAAGGCGCGAGTGATATATCCATACGGGTATGCACTTTGAGTGAGAGCGACGCGGATTACTAGTTACTAGGAATCCTTTCGTTATTGCCAAATAAATCGATCAATAATCAATTTGAAAATGAAAACAAAAAAGAGTCTTCTTTTTTGTTTACTTTACTCTTTTTCTTTTCATTAACCTTTCTATTTAATGATCCTGATATGAATCTAGAGCGGTATCAAGGTCATAATTTATGGGAACAACTAAATAAATAGAACAAAATAAAAAACAAATAGCGGTAGGGATGGATATATCACAAAATTGGACTTTTTTTATTCTTCCCTAATTTTTTTGTTTGGCTTTTCGGGAAAACAAAATACAAAAAAATGGGCATTTTAGGTTATGGCGGATCAGCGAATTATTGGGCCGAGCTGGATTTGAACCAGCGTAGACATATTGCCAACGAATTTACAGTCCGTCCCCATTAACCGCTCGGGCATCGACCCAGGAAGAATCAATTCTAGGTTTATTGATAATCCATGATCAACTTCCTTTCGTAGTACCCTACCCCCAGGGGAAGTCGAATCCCCGCTGCCTCCTTGAAAGAGAGGTGTCCTGAACCGCTAGACGATGGGGGCATACTTGCCTGACCGCGACCATACTATGCTCATAGTATGAGCAGTTTTTTGAAATTGTCAATATAATGATAATGGAATGACTAGAGCCGAAAGCTTTTTCCACTTTCATTCATTGATTCACTCATTATTACGACGAGACAGGCATGTTTCTATCTCACACTAAGCCGGTAAATTAACAAAAAGTAAATCGGGAATTTTTGGAAGAGGCAGCAAGAAGTTATCGAAAATTATGTGTGTGTGTTTTTTTTCTAAAAATTGGGTTCGGTGGACAAAGCAAATCCCTTCATCACATGTTTCGATAAAATAGATTGGATCTATGTCGAATTGCTAAGGTACATGTATTAATCAAATAAATGAATTTCGTTCTGTTCTGATAAGCCAATTATGATTGGCCTTGAAACAATTCATTGCATTGATATTTATC